TTACAGTATATGCACACTGTAATTAACCCTATAAAAAATTTTTATATGGGTAGTTGCGCTATAAAATAAATTTACCCTGTTTCGTTAACATTTTTAATTAAAAAAAAATGTTGTTATTCCAGTTTCGTAAGTACACAAGTATTTCTTTTTGCTTTGGGGGTTGGCCAAAAAAAGATTAAAGTACTGATTAGATTAATATGGGGGGTAGGGGGGTTAACCTTAAAATAAAAGTTTAACTCATGTTCAAAAGTTGGAATCTTAAATAAACAAGCTCCGGGGGGAAAAGCTAAAACAGAATATTGAGAATTCATCTAGTAAAAAAATATATGTCTAAGATTCATGAATAAAATAACATACAATCTATACTAGTAATATTATTAACAGCACCGTATGTTCAGATTTAGACTAAATAATCCCAACTTAAGACTTTATGGGGGATTGACTTCACAGAAAAAAAAAAACGCCAGATGAGGGCAGACTCAGTTTTGGGGGCCAAGTGCACCTTGCTGTCAACCATTTTACCAGATGTCGGTTCAAGTTAAAAGACCATCACTCTACTATCAATGTTCATAGATTCAAACCAGATGTCGGTTCAAGTTAAAAGACCATCACTCTACAATCAATGTCCATAGATCTGGTTGTTGGATCTTCGAGGGTCAGGTTGGTGGTTTCTCGCCTGTGGGTAAAATCAAAAATCAGGAGGGTGTAAAAGACACTTCCATGGGGCAAATAGATGAATGTACGATATACATAATATGTACACCGCGTTACTCAATGATGATAAAATTACTACAAGAGGTATTTTAGGTCCCAGAATTCTGGCTTTGGAGGCCAGTGGCGGGGGTGAAAATCCCCCCCTTTTGAGAGATTTTTACTGACACTTTTTTTTAAAAAAATTTGGTAGAGTTCCAGAGGTACGTTCGATATTTTCGCTCGCGAGAGGAGGTTCGAGTGGTGGAGCCCGGAGAAAGTGGTGAGGCCTGGATAAGGCACTCAGAGAGAGTATTATTTCTCATCTTCGGCTTACAAGACCGATGCTTTGGTTAAGCTATCTGAGTATCATTTTAGTGATTTGTTTTCTCATAACCCTGAGAGAGGTATAATAACAATAAACAGTAAAAAATATAATACGGACGCAGCTTGCCCAATTTCAATAAATGGTTGTTCTACAGGTTGGCCTCCAATTCAAGTTAAGATCAGTGTGTTTGATACTAGAAGCCAAAATAAGGATTGAGTTAATGGTCGGAATGTTAAGCTGCGTTGTTTTGATGTATGGAATATTGGGATAAATATTAGAATTATAATTGATGCAAGGAGTGCTAAGACTCCCCCCAATTTATTGGGGATAGATCGAAGAATTGTATAAGCAAACAGAAAATATCATTCTGGTTGGATGTGAGGGGGTGTTATTAATGGGTTGGCAGGTGTAAAATTGTCGGGATCTCCTAGTAGATTTGGGGCTAGTAATGATAAGAGTATTAGTGCTATTAATATGATTAAAAATCCAATAGCGTCTTTATATGAAAAATATGGGTGGAATGGCACTTTGTCTATATTTGAGGAAATTCCTATTGGGTTGTTTGAGCCTGTTTCATGAAGAAATAATAGGTGAATAATACTCACACCTACAATTAGAAATGGGAATAGGAAATGAAATGCGAAAAATCGAGTAAGAGTAGCCTTATCTACCGGAAACCCCCCCCCAATTCATTGAACAAGTGAATCCCCTATGTAAGGGATTGCGGATAATAAGTTGGTAATTACAGTAGCTCCTCAGAAGGATATTTGTCCTCATGGGAGAACATACCCTACAAAAGCGGTAGCTATTACTAGGAATAAGAGGATAATACCAATATTCCAAGTTTCTTTATATATATATGAGCCGTAGTAAAGTCCGCGTCCGATGTGTATATAAATGCAAATGAAGAAGAATGATGCCCCATTAGCATGAGTGTTTCGTACTAATCAACCATAATTTACATCTCGGCAAATATGTGCTACTGATGAAAAGGCTGAAGATGTGTCGGCTGTATAATATATAGCAAGAAATAATCCTGTAATAATTTGTGAAATTAAGCAGACTCCTAAAAGTGAACCAAAGTTCCATAATGATGAAAGGTTTGAAGGGGTAGGTAAGTCTACAAATGATCCATTAACGATTTTTAATAATGGGTGAGTTTTTCGAATTGGGTGGGCCATTAGGTTTTTATAGTTGAATACAACATTGGCTTTTCAGGTCAGGGGTCTAGGTTAAAATCCTGGTAAAAATAATGATGTATTTGGGGTTTTTAGGAATAATAGGTTTAGTATTAGGTTTGGTTGCGGTAGCATCAAACCCGTCACCTTATTTTGCTGCTTTAGGGTTAGTACTGGCGGCTGTTTGTGGGTGTTGAGTTTTGGTTGAGCTAGGGGTACCATTCCTATCTCTGGTTTTACTTTTAATTTATTTAGGGGGTATATTAGTTGTGTTCGCGTACTCTGCTTCTTTAGCGGCTGAGCTTTATCCTGAGGCATGAGGGAGTTGGTCGGTGTTTATTTATGTAATGTTTTATTTTTTAATGATTATTTTAGGATATACTTTTTTTAATTGCAATATAAGTTTAGAATTTTTATTTACAAACTACAATACTGAGTTTAATTCTATTGGTTATGATTGAGGTGGTATTGGGGTAATATATTCTTGTGGGGGATATTTTTTAATGTTTTCTGGATGGGTTTTACTTTTGACATTATTTGTGGTTTTGGAAATTACTCGTGGTTTATCTCGAGGGTCTTTACGTGCTGTAAGATATAAATAAAGTAATTGTTAATATAGAGGTAATTAGGAAGAGTATTATATACAGTTTAATTAGGCCTGTTTGAAAGTTTGTAATGGTTTTGATAGCTGGCAATTGTTGGTTTGATCACCCCTTTGGTCCTGATTTTTCATATCATAATATATCTGTAATATGGGTTGCAATATTTTGTCCCCATAATAGGCTAGTTTGTGGGGAAACCCGGTGAATAATGGTAGGGAAAAATGCTAGTAGATTAAAAAATGAAAATATTTTTGTTTTTATTACATTTTTTGATATAATATTTGCAATATCAGTAGCTATTACTAATCCTAGTAAAGATACCAAGAGAGCTGAAAATTTTATAATAAATGGTATTGTTAAAATTTGTGTTTTTATTGGTGTTATATTAAAAATAATAAAGAATCCTGAAATTATACTGCCTCAAGCAAGTCGTTTAATAGGATTAATTACTAAATAATTATTTTCATTGATTGGGGAGAAGGGTAGATGACGTGGGAATTTTATTGATGAGAAGTAAATAATTCGAAAGCTATATACTGCGGTAAATGATGTTGCTATTAGTGTTATAATCAATGCTAGTGAGTTTAAGTTTGAGTTATTTATTGCTTCAATAATTGCGTCTTTAGAAAAAAATCCTGCAAGAAATGGTGTACCTGTGAGTGCTAGGCTTCCAATAGTTAAACAAGATGTGGTTATTGGTAAAAGGTTTTGTAATCCCCCCATTTTACGAATATCTTGCTCATCGTTTAAGCTATGAATAATTGATCCAGAGCATAAAAATAATATTGCTTTAAAAAATGCATGGGTACAAATATGAAAAAATGCTAATTGTGGCTGATTAAGTCCAATTGTTACTATTATTAACCCTAATTGGCTTGAAGTTGAGAATGCTACAATTTTTTTAATATCGTTTTGGGTAAGTGCACAAGCGGCTGTAAATAAGGTAGTTAGGGCCCCAAGAGAGAGGCAAATAGATAATGCTATTTTATTATTTTCAAATATAGGTTGAAATCGAATTAGTAAAAAAATACCAGCAACAACTATAGTGCTGGAGTGAAGTAGCGCTGAGACTGGGGTTGGGCCTTCCATAGCAGCAGGTAATCATGGGTGTAAACCGAATTGTGCAGATTTTCCTATAGCGGCTAGAATAAATCCTAGTAAAGGCAATATAGAATTATTATTATATAATAAAAAAATTTGTTGTATTTCTCATGAGTTAGTGTGTACTATTAGTCAAGCTATACTAAGAATTAAGCCAATATCACCTACTCGATTATATACAACGGCTTGTATTGCTGCAGTATTTGCGTCTGCTCGAGCATGTCATCACCCGATTAACAAGAATGATATAATTCCTACTCCCTCCCAACCGATGAATAGTTGAAATAAGTTGTTTGCGGTTACTAAGATTATTATTGCAATTAAAAAAATCAATAAATATTTAAAGAATCGATTAATGTCTTTATCTAAATATATATATCAAGTTGCGAATTCTAAAATTGATCATGTTACAAACATGGCAATAGGAAAAAAAATAATAGAAAATTGATCAAATTTAAAGCTAGAATAAATTTCTATATTAAAGATTGATATTCAATGAAAAGAAGTTACTACAGATTCAAAACCATTGGTTATATAAATTATTAGTGGAATTAGGCTAGTTAGAAATGCAAATTTTACAGAATTTTTAATATGAATAACTGGCCAATGTGTTTTTTTTATTAATGTTATAATTAATGGGAGCGTAAGGATAAATAATGATAATATCATGGATGAATTAAAAATTAATACTGAATTCATAACTTTTACATGGGGTTGCACCAAGAGTTTTTGGTTCCTAAAACCAATGGATTACTATTATCCTTTAAAAGTTGAGTAGACTACGGATTTTAACCGTAGGGGTGGATAATTAGCAGTTTCCATGTCTTTTGACTCTTCTCGGTTTAAAAAGAGAGTTTAACTCTTATTTCTAGAATCACAATCTAGTACTTTAATTAAATTATTTAAACACATAAATATACCGGAAATAAGCTCTGGTTTAAAAATAAATAATATTATTGGGATAATGTGAATGGTTATAAGAAAATGTTCTCGTGTAAATGTAGGCATTGTTGAGTTCAGGTGGTTGGGTATTGGTCCCCGTTGTGTCATTAGAAATATGTATAGTGTATATGAAGCTGTAATTAGTGTTGCAACCCCAGTAATTAAAATAGTCCAGTTTGATCAATTAAATAAGGATACTATAATTGTTAATTCACCTCATAGGTTTAATGAAGGGGGGAGGGCCATGTTTGATAAGTTAACTAATAATCATCAAGTTGCTATAAGTGGTAATATTGTTTGTGTGCCTCGTATTAGTAAAAGAGTTCGGCTGTGTGTTCGTTCATAGTTTATATTTGCTAGGCAGAATAATGCAGATGAAATTAATCCATGAGAGATTATTAGAATAATTACTCCGGAGAGGCTTCATGGGGTTTGAATTAATGCGGCTGCAATAACTAAGCCTATATGGCTTACTGAAGAGTATGCAATAAGTGATTTTAAATCGGTTTGTCGTATACAAATTATACTTGTTATAATTACTCCTCATAATGCTAGAATAATAAACGGGTACGATAATTCTTTAGATAAAGGGGTAAGTATAATTGAGACTCGTAAAATACCATATCCACCTAATTTTAATAAGACAGCTGCTAAAATTATTGATCCTGCGATAGGGGCTTCTACATGTGCTTTTGGGAGCCATAAATGTACCCCGTAGAGAGGTATTTTTACTATAAATGCTATTAAACATGCTGTTCATCAGATTTTATCAGAATATATTATAAGCTGCATTGGGTTAATTAATTCAAGTAAAAGTAATGATAAGGATCCTGAGAAGTTTTGTAAGGTAAGAAGTGCTACTAGTAATGGCAAAGAGCCTGCTAGTGTATAAAATAAAAAATATGTTCCTGCGTTTAATCGTTCTGCTTGATTCCCCCAGCGGGTAATAATGATAAGTGTAGGAATTAAGGTGGTTTCAAATGCGATATAAAATATAATTATTTCTGTAGCAGTAAATGCTAAAATTAAGGATGTTTGTAAAATAATTATTATGGTGATGTATGTGCGTTGTCGGTTTTCAGGGTTATTTTTTAAATGATTTTGGCTTGCTAAAATCATTATTGGAAGTAATCAGCATGTTAAAATTAATAATGGTGATGAAAGAGGATCTAATCCTATGTATTTATTAATTATAATTATATGTTCAGATGATAAATTAAATATAATTAGGCTAATTATAGCAATAATTAGGCTGTTAGTTGTTATTAATGATCATAATAGGTTTTTAGGGGTAAATCATGCTATTGGTAGGAGTATTAGGGTTGGGATAAGAATTTTTAACATTGTAGAAGATTAAGGTTTTTTAGATGATCATTTCCGTGAGTTCGTGTAGTGGCAACTATTAATGCGAGTCCTGTGCTTGCTTCACATGCTGAGAATGTCAATATAAATATAGGTAAAGAAAAGTATGATAATATTTCAAATTGAGTGGCTCAAAAAGATAAAGCAATAAATAACGCTAATATTATTCCTTCTAAACACAATAAGGCGGATAAAAGATGAATTCGGTGAAATGCTAATCCTATAATACCCAGTAAAAATATTGTAAAAAAAGTAATATATGTTGGGGACATAAAATATTTTTGGAATTTAACCAAAATTTACTAAGTCGAAATTAGTAATCTTTCTTAGATTAAATATTTATTCTGCTCATTCTAGACCGCCTGGGATTCATTCATATACCAATCCAATTGAAAGTAGAATAAGAATCATTGTTGATCATGTGAGTGTATATTCTGGAGAAAATAGTTGAGATGCTCATGGTGTTGGTAAGAGGAGGGCGATTTCAAGGTCAAATAGAAGGAATAGAATTGCGATTAAGAAGAATCGAATTGAGAATGGGAGGCGTGCTGATCCTAAAGGATCAAATCCGCATTCATAAGGTGATAACTTTTCTGAATCTGGGTTATTTAATGGTAATCAAAAGCTAATAGTAATTAATATTAATGATAAAATTGTTGAAATTATTATTATAATTATAATTAAATTCATTATCTCCTCCTAGATTTTAACTAGAATTAAATGATTGGAAGTCATTTGTAATTTTTTTTACTAAAAAGATATGAGCCTCATCAATAAATAGAAACATAGAGGAATAATCATACCACATCAACAAAATGTCAATATCATGCTGCGGCTTCAAATCCAAAATGATGATAGGATGTAAAATGATAATTAATTTGTCGTATTAAACATACGAGTAAGAAAAGTGATCCAATAATTACATGTAACCCGTGAAAGCCTGTTGCTACAAAAAATGTTGAGCCATAAACACCATCAGCGATTGTAAATGGAGCTTCATAATATTCTATTGCTTGAAGAAAGGTAAAGTATATACCTAAGATAATAGTAAAAAATAGTGATTGGATTGCTTCTTTCCGGTTACCCTGTATAATACTATGATGGGCTCATGTCACTGTAACACCTGAGGCTAATAAAACTGCAGTATTTAATAAGGGAACTTCAAATGGGTCAAGTGGAATAATACCAGTTGGGGGTCAACACTCTCCTAATTCTGGTGTTGGTGCTAAGCTTGAGTTGTAAAATGCTCAAAAGAATCCAAGAAAAAAGAATACTTCTGATGTAATAAATAAAATTATACCGTATCGTAATCCTTTTTGAACTGGAATAGTATGATGTCCTTGAAATGTTCCTTCTCGAACAATATCCCGTCATCATTGGAATATTGTTATAAGTATAACAATTAAACCTAAAGACATAATAATTATAGATCCGAAATGAAATCATATTGCTAAGCCGGATGTCATTAATAATGCGGCGATAGCTCCTGTTAATGGTCAAGGACTGGGGTCGACTATATGATAGGCGTGTGATTGGTGGGCCATTATACGTTTTCTGGTAGATATAGGCTTAAAAGAAGTACGAATACATAAGCTTGAATTATTGCAACTGCAATTTCTAATAGGGTTAGCAGGAACAAAACTAGTATTGTTAAAATAGATATGATAGGTATTAAAGGAAAAAGTACTAATGTAGCGGTTGCGATTAATTGGATTAATAAATGGCCTGCTGTTAAGTTAGCTGTTAATCGAACTCCAAGTGCTAAAGGCCGAATAAATAAGCTAATTGTTTCAATAATAATAAGAATTGGGATTAACAAGGTTGGTGTTCCTTCTGGTAATAGATGTCCAAATGCAGCTGTAGGTTGATTTCGTAGGCCGATTAAAATTGTTGCCAATCAAAATGGTACTGCTAATCCTAAATTTAATGATAGTTGCGTGGTTGGGGTGAATGTATATGGAAGTAAACCTAAAAGATTAATTGTAATTAAAAATATTATTAATGATGTTAAAATTATAGCTCATTTATACCCGCCAATATTTAAGGGAAGTATTAATTGTTTAGTAAAATTTTGTGAAAATCAAATTTGAAGTGTGGATAATCGGTTATTTAATCATTTATTAGTTGGGCGTGGAAATAATAATCATGGAAGTGTTATAGCTACTATTATTAAAGGAATTCCTATTATTGTGGGGCTTAAGAATTGATCAAAAAAACTTAAATTCATGGTCAGTTTCAAGATTCAGGTTTATTTTTTTTAATATTTTGTGATGTTGGTTCATTAAGGTTATTAAAATTACTAATTTTAAAAGTTAAAATTAATAAAAATACAATTCATGATATAATAAAGATAGCAAATCAAGGCCCAGGGTTTAATTGTGGCATATCATTAAGGGTGGGTTAAATCACCGATCTATAGCTTAAAAGACTATTGCTTAGTTTGAAAGCTTCTTAATGATTCTAATATAGATGAAGATCAGTTTTGAAAGAAGTTTAATGGAGTTGCTTCAATAACAATTGGTATAAAACTATGATTTGCACCGCAGATTTCTGAACATTGGCCATAATATACCCCCGGGCGAGATGCAATAAAAGTTGTTTGATTTAGTCGTCCTGGGATAGCATCGGTCTTAATACCTATAGATGGGACTGCTCATGAGTGTAATACATCTTCTGCAGAAATAAGCATGCGGATGGGGGATTCTATTGGTACTACTATTCGGTTATCAACTTCTAGTAAACGAAAATGTCCAGGTGAAAGGTCTTGGGTTGGTACTATATATGAGTCAAATATTAAATCTTCATAGTTTGTAAACTCGTAGCTTCAATATCACTGATGTCCGATGGCTTTAACTGTAAGATGCGGGTCATTAATTTCATCTATTAAATATAAAATTCGTAGGGATGGAAGGGCAATTACAATTAAAATAATAGCCGGTATAATAGTTCATACTATTTCAATTTCTTGAGCATCCATAGCATTAGTGTTGGTTAATTTGGTAGTCATTATAATAGTAATAATGTATAAAACTAAAGTACTAATTAAAAAAACTGCTATTAATGCATGGTCATGAAAATGTAATAATTCTTCTATGATAGGGGAAGCTGCATCTTGAAAACCTAGTTGTGATGGATGTGCCATTAAAGATGTATAAGATTTTAACTTATAATTTAACCATGACAAGGTTTTGTAATATTTTACTAACATCTTATAAGTAAGTGACAGAGTGGTTATGTGGTTAACTTGAAATTAACCCATGTGGGTTCAATTCCCTCCTTTCTTGTTAATAAATCCGAGCTTGAACATATGAAGGTTCTTCAAATGTATGATAGGGTGGGGGGCATCCGTGAAGTCATTCAATATTTGTAGAATTTAATTCAGTTGTTAATACTTCACGTTTTGATGAAAATGCCTCTCAGATAATAAACATTATTATAATGACTGCGACAAGAGAAATTAATGATCCAATGGATGAAACCGTATTTCATAATGTATAAGCGTCTGGGTAATCAGAGTAGCGTCGGGGTATACCTGCTAAGCCTAAAAAATGTTGAGGAAAAAAGGTTAAATTTACTCCAATAAATATTACCCCAAAGTGGATTTTTGACCAAGTGGGGTGCAAGGTGTATCCTGAAAATAACGGGAATCAATGGACAAATCCGCCTATAATAGCAAATACAGCTCCTATGGATAATACATAGTGAAAGTGTGCTACTACATAATAAGTATCATGTAAAACCATATCTAATGATGAGTTAGCAAGAACAATTCCAGTTAATCCGCCCACAGTAAATAAAAAAATAAATCCAAGGGCTCATAATATTGCAGCATCTCATTTAATAGATCCGCCATGCATTGTTGCTAATCAGCTGAATACTTTTACTCCGGTAGGGATGGCAATAATTATTGTGGCGGATGTGAAGTAAGCTCGCGTGTCTACATTTAAATCTACTGTAAATATATGATGGGCTCAGACGATAAATCCTAATAATCCGATAGATATTATAGCTCATACTATTCCTATATACCCGAAGGGTTCTTTTTTTGCTGAGTAATATGTAACAATGTGAGAAATTATTCCAAACCCTGGGAGAATAAGAATATAAACCTCCGGGTGACCAAAGAATCAGAATAAGTGTTGATAAAGAACTGGGTCTCCTCCACCAGCAGGGTCAAAAAATGTTGTGTTTAGGTTTCGATCTGTTAAAAGTATTGTAATTCCTGCAGCAAGAACCGGTAATGATAATAAGAGGAGAATAGCAGTAATTAATACGGATCATACAAAAAGTGGTGTTTGGTATTGTGATATAGATGGGGGTTTTATATTAATAGAAGTTGTAATGAAGTTAATTGCCCCTAAGATTGATGAAATTCCTGCTAAATGGAGTGAAAAAATTGTTAAATCAACTGAAGCTCCAGCATGTGCGAGGTTACCGGCTAAGGGGGGATATACGGTTCAGCCTGTTCCTGCCCCTGCTTCTACTCCGGATGATGCTAGAAGTAGTAAGAATGAAGGGGGTAGAAGTCAAAAACTTATGTTATTTATTCGTGGAAATGCTATGTCTGGGGCTCCAATTATTAATGGGACTAATCAATTCCCAAACCCGCCGATTATTACAGGCATTACTATAAAGAAAATTATAACGAATGCATGGGCAGTTACGATTACATTATAAATCTGATCATCTCCAAGAAGTGTTCCAGGCTGACTTAATTCAGCTCGGATTAAGAGACTTAAAGCAGTGCCGACCATTCCGGCCCAAGCACCAAATACTAAATACAGAGTGCCAATATCTTTATGATTAGTTGAAAATAGTCATCGAGTGATCATCACAGGTAAGATGGCCGAATTAGGTGAAGGGTTGTAACCCCTTTAATAAAGGTTAAAGTCCTTTTTTTATCAAGTTCTGTAGTGTAAAAGCACATAAAATTGCAAATTTTATAGAGTAAATTAAGTTTTTCCGGGGCTTCTCCCGCGTTCCCCCGCCCCGACACGCGGGAGAAGTAGATTAAAGCTCGCTGGATTGAGCGTTTAGCTGTTAACTAAAAGGTCGTAGGATAAAAGCCTTCTAATCTAGAAAGGTCTTAGCTTAATTAAAGCATCTGGGTTGCATTCAGATAATGTAGAATAAAGTCCTGCAGGTCTTAATCAAGGGCTAGAAGATTTTAACTTCTGCTAAAGGCTTTGAAGGCCTTTGGTCTTATTAGCCTAAGCCCTTATATAAATAAGTTAATTATTAAAGGAGTAATTGGTAGAAGTATAATTGATAAAACGGCTGCTATTGGTAAAGGGTTGAGTGTAAAGTTTTTAAATCGTCAATAAATTTTAGAGCTAGGTACATTTGGTGAGGAGGTTAAAGAGACAGCGTAAGAGAGTCGTAGATAAAAAAAGAGGCTTAATAGAGCTGAAAGTGCTATTAATGAAGCTATGGTTATCAAGCCTTGTTTAGTAATTTCCTGAAGAATAATTCATTTTGGAATAAATCCTGAAGTTGGGGGAAGTCCCCCCAAGGATATAAGTGTAATTATCATTACTGATGTTAAAATTGGATTTTTAATCCAGGATATAGTTAATTTATTAATGTTTAATGAATTGAGATGAATTAGTATTAAAAATATACATAAGGTTATAATTAGATAAATTAATAAGTTTATTATTATTAAATGCGGTAAGAATGTTAAGATTAAAATTATTCATCCTATATGTGCAATAGATGAATAAGCTATAATTTTTCGTAATTGTGTTTGATTAAGTCCACCTCATCCCCCAATTAATGTTGATAGTAGGGCTATTATAATTAATATATTAGAGTTTATAAGTTGATGTGTTATAATTAGTAGGGTTATTGGGGCTAGTTTTTGCCAAGTTGATAAGATTAAGCACGTTAATAAGCTTAATCCTTGAAGTACATCTGGCATTCATAAGTGGAATGGAGCAATACCTAGTTTTATGGATAATGCAATAGTTAATATAATTGAAGGCAGTTGGGTTTGAATATTTATAATTGTTCATTCTCCAGTAAATCATGCATTAATTGTTGATGAAAATAAAATTAATGCTGATGCTGATGCTTGAATTAAAAAATACTTAATGGCTGCCTCAGTTGCTCGAGGGTGGTGGAGTTTAGTTATTAATGGAATAATTGCAAGTGTATTAATTTCTAATCCTATTCCAGCTATTAATCAATGATTGCTAATAAATGTAAGTATAGTTCCTAGGGAAAGACTTGATAATAAGATTGATATTGCATAAGGGCTCATTAGTGGAAGAAGGATTTTAACCAACATATCTGGGGTATGGGCCCAAAAGCTTATTTAGCTTATTCTACTAAGAAGTGGTGTAGAGGGATGCACAAGGAGTTTTGATCTCCTAGGAATAGGTTCAAACCCTTTTTTCTTAAGGAGATGAGGGGGTTTGAACCCCTATTTTCACTTTATCAAAGTGAGTCCTAACTTTCGGGCACATGTCCTATATTATTGGTGGGATACCATTGGTAAAGATTGGTAATGAAATATGAAAAATTGTTATAGCAATTGTAATTGGAAGAAAATTTTTTCAAATAAGACGTATTAATTGGTCATATCGAAATCGTGGGTATGATGCTCGAATTCATAAGAAAAGTATTGATAAAATAGTTGTCTTAATTATTAAAGTAAGTGTATATATTTCTGGTTGATAGGGGTCATAGGTTATACCAAAAAATAAAATTGCTGAAAAGGTATTTATTATTAAAATATTTGCGTATTCAGCTAAAAAAAATAAGGCAAATGGGCCTCCTGCGTATTCTACATTAAATCCTGATACAAGTTCTGATTCTCCTTCAGTTAGGTCAAATGGTGCTCGGTTTGTTTCCGCTAGGGTTGAGATAAATCATATTGCTGCTATTGGTCAGGCTGGGATGATTAATCATATAAATTCCTGAGTTATATTAAAATTTATTAATGAAAAACTTCCTGTTAATAATACCAGGCATAATAAAATTAAGCCTAGTGTAACTTCATATGAAATTGCTTGTGCGACTGCACGAAGAGACCCAATTAAGGCATATTTTGAATTTGAAGATCACCCTGAGCCGAGCACAGAATAAACGGCTAAACTTGAAAGTGCTAGAATAAATAAAATGCCTAAATTAATATTGGATAAGTTATTAGGTATTGGAAGTGGAATTCAAATAATTAGTGATAAAGTTAAAGCTAAAATTGGTATAATAATAAATAAAATTTGTGATGATGTTGATGGTCGAATTGGCTCTTTAATGAAAAGTTTTAAACCATCAGCAAGTGGTTGAAGAATACCTATTGGTCCAACAATATTAGGACCTTTGCGTAATTGTATATAGCCTAAGACTTTTCGTTCTACAAGAGTTAAAAATGCTACTGCTAATAATACGGGGATAATATATAAAAATGGGTTAATAATTAGAGAAATTATGTTATTCATAGTTAGAAAGGGGAGTTGAACCCCTGGGTGAAAGATTTTAGATCTTTTGCAATTACCAGACTCTGCCACTCTAACTAACCCTTATCTTAGGTTTGTTTGCTTGCCTTAGTCTATTTTAATTGTTTTCAATAGGATAAGGTAGAGCTTGTTTTTATATTGGCTCTATTTTTTCGGTCCTTTCGTACTAGAAAAAATTTTTTATAGATAGAAACTGACCTGGATTACTCCGGTCTGAACTCAGATCACGTAGGACTTTAATCGTTGAACAAACGAACCTTTAATAGCGGCTGCACCATTGGGGTGTCCTGATCCAACATCGAGGTCGTAAACCCATTCGTCGATAGGGACTCTTGGAAAGGATTGCGCTGTTATCCCTAGGGTAACTTAGTTCGTTGATCAACATATTGGATCAATTATGTTAAATATTTTATTTATTAGAACTGTAGTTCATAAATTAAGATACTCTTTTCATCTCGGAGGTTTTGTTTTTCTCCGTGGTCGCCCCAACCTAAAATTTTGATCATAATGTTTTATTTAATATTTAATCTGTTGAATTTTATATTACACAGTTGATCATATATTTAAAGCTCCATAGGGTCTTCTCGTCTTATAATTTTATTCCCGCTTCTGCACGGGAAGATCAATTTCATTGATTAATTTAGGGAGACAGTTGAACTTTCGTCTTGCCATTCATACTGGTCTTTATTTAAAAGACAAGTGATTACGCTACCTTTGCACGGTCATAATACCGCGGCCGTTAAACTTAATGTCACTGGGCAGGCAGGACCTCTTATACTTTGATTGCAAGAGGCGATGTTTTTGGTAAACAGGCGAAGTTCATATTTGCCGAGTTCCTTCCTATATTTTTAATCTTTCTGGTGTGCTCCTGTGTTGGGTTAACGGTAAATTTAATAGGATTTTCTTGTAAAATGCTAATTTTCCTTCAATTAGGTTCGTTAAATATCAATGAATTATTCGTTTTGATTTACACTTGCACTGAGAGAACTATTTCTTATTACTAATTCTAGTATGAGCGCACCTATTTAAATAGGTAGACTTAATAGTTTTAATGAATTGAGATTTTTTATTGTTATAATAAGATTTATTAAATTAAGCTTTAACGCTTTTTATATGATTGCTGCCTTTAAGCCCACATAATTAATTTCTTTTGTTAATATAATCATTATTCACTGTTTTAGGTTGTATCCTTTATTAATAGAGCTGAACCTCTATTAATTAGCTTTAAAATACTATATTTTACTTTAGTTGTTTAAAAATATTTTAAGTTGAATTTAAGTTCATTTATTAAGTAACCAGCTATTACTAGGCTCGATAGGTTTATCACCACTACTCGGAAGTCGTCCCACTCTTTTGCCACAGAGAAGGGTTAGCTCGTTTTGCTGCTTCGGAGTAGCTCGCTTAGTTTCGGGATATCTAACTTAAGTGCTTTATGTTAGGTTAAACTAACTAGACCATGATGCAAAAGGTAAAAGGTTTAGTCTTTGCTTTTTATTGTTTTTATGTTTTATTTAATTTCTATTTCATTTTTCCTTTACAGTACTATTTCTATTGCGCTATAAAATTTTTCTATCTCCTATACTAAAATGGTAAAATGTTTTATTCATTATTAAAAAAAATTTATCTTATATTATGGTTGGTTAGGCTAGATTTGTTACTCAAAATAACTTGAATTTAACAAGTATCTTCTTGGTGTAAACAAGATGCTATATTTTAGCTATATTTTGATAATCCAAGTACACCTTCCGGTAAACTTACCATGTTACGACTTACCTCTTCTTTTGTTTTTATTAAATTATATTATTAGATTTTTTTTTGAGGAGGGTGACGGGCGGTGTGTGCGCGCTCTAGGGCCTATTTAAAAAGAACACTATGTTTTCTTTTTACTGCTAAATCCACCTTTAAATTTTTTTTCATAAGATTTTTCGTATTTTCTATATAGAAAATGTAGCCCATTTCTTTCCACTTAATTCGCTACACCTTGACCTGACGTTTTTATGTTTATCATTATGCCTACTATTATTCATTTGAATGGTGAGCTGACGACGGCGGTATATAGGCGGTATTGGCAATAAGTGGTGAGGTTTAGCGGGGATTATCAATTATAGAACAGGCTCCTCTAGGGGGGTATAGAGCACCGCCAAGTCCTTTGAGTTTTAAGCTGTGGCTCGTAGTACTCAGGCGGGGGTTCCAAAGTTTAAGGCTAAGCATAATAGGGTATCTAATCCTAGTTTGTTTCTTAGCTTTCGTGGGTTCAAGTAATTTGTTTATTAGAATATCTTTCGGCTTTGGGTATCCGTTTAACAAAAACGTATAACAGTTGAGTTAATTTTTATTTCTATTAATTTTAATATTATTTAACCACGCTTTAGGCCGTTTTTATTGATTTGGGTTTCTCGTATAACCGCGGTGGCTGGCACGAAATTTACCAACCCTTAAAATTATTACTGATTCAAGCTTGTTGACGCTTATTATTCAATGTTTATCACTGCTGAATTCCTGTGGAGGTGTGGCTTGGCAAGATGTTATGGGCATTAGATGTGCCTGATATCTGCTCCTTGTTCACTTCATGGTAAAAAAGGGCATTTTCACAGGGGTGCTGAGACTTGCATGTGTAAATATAATTTTAATTAATAATAAGGCTAGGACCAAACCTTTATGTTTTTAAGATGTTTAAAAATCTATCTTAGCATCTTCAGTGCTATGCTTTAATTAAGCTATATAAAC